TTGCTGTGGGGCATGTCTTGTTTAAAGATTCATTTAACGGAATTCCACTTACATTTTTTTTATTTCGATTCTATTTCGATATGGTGTAGACATAGGGTTCTCTTACACAAACTAAATTCTATCGCTTTGTCTCGGTTTCTCTATACTTTATCTCTATACTCTATAAAATAGAGTATAAAAATACTCTATAATATAAAAATACTCTATAAAAATAAAAATAAAAAAGTACTATTACTATAATTATAATATAAAAAAAGAAAAAAAAAAGTAAAAAGTCAAGTAATTAACAAGTAATTAAATAGTAATTAATTACTAATTACATTACTAAACTAAAATATTAATTAAATATTATACTAGTACATATTCTAATACTAATTGATAATATTACTAAATTAATAATGCGAATTAATCCTATGTTTCATTACATATATATAATGAGATAATGAAAATAAAAGAAAATAAAAACATATAAAAAAATATAATTAATATAGAAATATAATATATAATATAGAAATATAATATAAAAAAAAAATTTCAAAACGGAAAAAATTTCAGTAGTCATATGGGGTAAAATATCTAGGGATTTCTAGCATATTCTTTTCGAAGTATTTTTTTTTTCATTAATATCTGTGTATAGGATCATTGCTTCTATTGATTTGATACGAATACATTACATAAACATAATCTAAAGCACCGAACGATTATATTTTTTCTCCTTTCCTTATCTTGGATTTCATTTCTATTTTCCTTAATTGATTTGATTCAATCCGTTGAGTTGCGAGTTTACATATAACAACTCATATCTTTCTATACAAAAAAAATTCGAAACTTTTTTCTTGTACTATACCGACTGACCCTCTCAGAAATAAAATGAAAAGAATCGAGTTATTTCATTAGAGTTAGAATGAAAAAAAAAAGAGTCATTCCATTTCAGACCAATCTCGAGTACTAAAGAAAGATCGCGATTTGGAATGAACCAAAATACTTGTTTGTTTTGTTACGGCAATAACACTTAGTAATAGTAAGAAAACCCGATGGGTTGGATTTCACTACAAGAAAAAGGTTTGTTTTACAGCAAACCCACATTACACAATGAAACATACCACAGAGTGGTATAATAGACGGAATCGTAAATTATCTAATCTACATAAGAAAGATACTTCTAATAGAAAGAATTAGACATTATCGAATGATTTGACAGACCAAATCCCAAAACCAACTCAACTCATAGAATATAGAAGAAAGAAATTGATACATTTAGGACCAATTCATTATCTCTGCATTATCTCTAAATCAATCAATTGGGGTTGTTGTTCTGCCAAAAAGCGATTAGTCAGGCGACTCCACACACAAAACAAATACAAGAAAAGAATAGGTCCTAGATCTATGTGACTGTTGAAGTTTTTAGACAGAATCATGTCATGATTCTCACTTCATAAATTGACCGGATTCGATATACCAACGCAAAAATATATCACTAACTCTTTAATCATGGACAGGAAAAGAGGAAAAAGGTCATATGTAATCCATCCACGAAGATTAATGAAGGAAGATGAGTATTTTATCCGAGATTTTACAAATACTGATTAGATCTATTGGAATGAATTATTGTTTTTTATTGTTTTTATTTTCCTGTCCCTCCCTATGTATTTACATGAGCATGTGGTAATACTTTTGGACCAACCAAACGGCCAGTCTATAAACAAGTACTAATGAGGAAATGAAAACTATACTAAACTAAAATAGAATGTATTAGGGCTATACGGACTCGAACCGTAGACCTTCTCGGTAAAACAGATCAAACTGATTATTATCGAAATGATTCGAACTGTTTCAAAGACCCAACATGCATTTTGTTGCATTGGGCTCTTTCATAAACTGATGAAAAGATCAGTTAGTCCACCATATTTTTCTTTACAGGAAAAGAATGAGATGGTTCCATGTGCTCTGATTCATCATTTGTATTCTGATCTAGGAGCAATACCAAAGTGTTTCAAAGAAGGGTTACCTTGACTTAGGTCTGCCTTCGGCCTAGATCAAACTAAGTTAGATGGAGTCTCTATCGCTACGCTGCAAGAGTCGAATATGAGACTTCATACACCTTAAAGTTCATAGGACGAAAAAAGGTTATTTTGAGGCCCTTATACTCATTATGCCTAGCATTGAATGGACTGGGTATTTACCTTATCAACTATCAAATCAATGGCGGGTTCTATTTGATTTGGCACCTGAATTCGCACCTGAATCGGACCGAACCCAATATTTGTCAGGCTATTGTTCTCTTGTTCCCTCGAATCTATCTATGGAGTAAGACATCGATTTGTCAATAAGATCAATTATGTTTATTGCATAATGGGCTCCCCTGAAAAGCATTAGCGCACGTGTAAACGAGGTGCTCTACCTAACTGAGCTATAGCCCTTGTCATAGATATATTATATTAACATATGGATAATTTCTTGTCAAGATGGATATTCCATAATCCCACATGATAGCTCTCTG